CGTTCCACAAAGGTTCCAGAAGATGTTAATGGTAAGCAAGAAGATTGTTTACGAAGAAACAACAAGAAAAATTCATATTCTGATACATAAGAGTTATATAGGAATCGAAATAGTCTTTTATTTTCTTTTTTCAAAAGAAAAATCGATTTCATTGAAGTAATAAGACTATTCCAATTCGAATAGTAGTTGAGAAAGAATCGCAATAAATGCAAAGATGGAACATCTTTGATCCGGTATTGAAGGAGTTGAACCAAGATTTCAAAATGGATAGGATAGGGTATTTCTATATGTGATAGATAATGTAAATGCAAAAATTTGTCTTCTAAAAAGGGAAATATTGAATGAATAGATCGTAAATTCTGAAACTTTGGTGTTTCTTTTTCTTTCGGACAAGATAATTCTCGTAGCGAGAATGGGATTTCTACAACGATCGCAAACCCCTCAGATAGAATCTGAGAATAAAACTCAGAATAAAAAAAATTGTTGGAATCCAACAATCGATCTTGGTTAGGATGATTAACCGAGTTAATCCAAAAATTCTGCTGATACATTCGAATAATTAAACGTTTCACAAGTAGTGAACTAAATTTCTTGTTATTACAACTAACAATTTCCACAGGTTCGGAACCTTTTAATCCATAATCATGGGCAAATGCATAAATATACTCCTGAAAGAGAAGTGGGTAAACGAAGTATTGTTGACGAGATTTCCGTTTTTCTGAATACCCTTCCAATTTTTCCATTTGTATTTCTACTTGAATCAGAAAGAAGAAGCATTTCTCGGTTTCTCAAATGATGATACATAGTGCAATATGGTCAAAACAGGGTGTTGCATTTTTTAATACAAACCCTGGAAGGAAAAGGAATCTAATCCACAGATCTTTTCCTTTTCTATCCAATTAGTTTATGTTTGTTCTAATTACAAAAGAGAACAAATCTTTTATTTTTGCAGGCCAATCGCTCTTTTGACTTTGGAATCCAGTCTCTTTATCAATATACTGCTTCTTTTACACATTCAATCCATAACATCCCTTTTCAATCCATAATCAAGAATAATTAGGATTTCTAAAAAAAAAAAAGAAAAAATCAAGGGTCCGTTCATAGGAAAACCCAACCTTTCCCCGCATCAGGCACTAATCTATTTTTAACGTCTAATTAGATCGGGGAATCATTTCAATTAAGAAGTTAAGCTCGTTGCTTTTTATTTTACCAGAATTGGAGCCAGGCTCTATCCATTTATTCACTAGACCCAGAAAATCGGAATTTTTTATTCCATTCCAAAAATCCAAAATAAGAAATTGATTTTATTACGACATGCTATTTTTTCCATTCATTACCCTTGAGGATCAGTCGTGGTCTTCTAGACTCTACCAAGAGTCTGGACGAATTTGTTGCTTCATCCAAATGTGTAAAAGATCATAGTCGCACTTAAAAGCCGAGTACTCTACCATTGAGTTAGCAACCCAGATAAAATAGGATCTTAGATACGATCGAAACCCAAAAATCAATGGAATTACACCGCACGCTCCTGTCAAAACATTGAACTAGCAAAACATTAAAAGAAAGATTTTATCGCCCATTAAAAACACTCAAATGCCAAAATGAACAGGTCCGGCTAAATTTCACTAAGGTTAAAAAAGGAGCGGCCCCAATCACGATAGCAAAATTGTCATTTTTTTAGCAATTTAGATTTCTTTATATAAAGAAATCTTGTATGAGAGTACATGCAAGAGGGACAACCCTATCATTTGAGCGAAGTGTAGACAGAAAAACCTAATATGGAGTGAGGATAAAGAGACCTATCTATCTACAAATTCTATTTGTTCAATAGACCTTTGTCAATGGAAATACAATGGTAAGAAAACAAATTAGATAGAAAAAGTAAATAAAATAAGGGCTTATGTTGGATTGGCACGACATAAATCCAGTCAAAAATAGGACTAAGAAAGAGGCAAATTGTGTCTAAATAATTAAACAACGAGGGATACTAGTGATCCTCTCCTACTTTTTTATTCATTTAGTTCTTCAATTAACTCAAAGTTCCTTCTTTTTCTTTAAAGAATTCTGCCTTCCTTAAAATATCATAAACAGTTCTTGTAGGTTGAGCACCCTTTTCAAGGAAATAGAGAATAGCTGGAACATTTAAACAAGTTTGATTCTTTATCGGATCATAAAAACCTACTTTTCGAAGATCTCTTCCTTCTCTTCGAGATCGAACATCAATTGCAACGATTCGATAGACAGCTTATTGGGATAGATGTAGCTAAACAATGCCCCCCCTAGAAACGTATAGGAGGTTTTCTCCTCATACGGCTCGAGAAAAAGATTCGAATTTCTGTCTATAATACAAGTAGATAGAAATTAGACTATGACTTGCATTAATTTCCTTACAGAAAAAACAAATTTCATTTATACTCATGACTCAAGTTGGTTAATTTTGACTGACAGACTTAAAAGGAAAAATCCTTCCAAATTTTTTGAGTCGTCTCTAAACTCTTTTCTTTGTCTCATCTCGAACGAATTGACTTTTATTCCTTATTCTGATCCAATTCTATTGTTGAGACAATTGAAAATCGCGTTTACTTGTTCCGGAATTCTTTATCTTTGATTTGTGAAATCCTTGGGTTTAGACATTACTTCGGGAATTCCTATTCTTTTTTCTTTCAAAAGAGTAGCAACATACCCTTTTTTTCTTATTTCCTTCGATAAAGCATTTCCCTCTTCTATAGAAATCGAATATGGGCGATTGATTCTGATAGACTTTTAATTGAAAGAGTTTTTCCAATCTTCCAAAATTGGACTTTCTTCTTATTTTAACCTTTCGATTTCTATATTAAGGATAGACTGACAAAGTTGGCCTAATTTATTAGTTTTCACTAACCCTAGATTCTTTCCCTTGATAAAAAATCAATTCTGTCCTCTCGAGCTCCATCGTGTACTATTTACTTACAAACAACCCAGCGCAAATTTGGTTCGGGACGAATAGAACAGACTATGTCGAGCCAAGAGCATTTTCATTACTATGGAAAATGATGGATAACAAAATCCACAATCGATCATGTCCTTCAAGTCGCACGTTGCTTTCTACCACATCGTTTTAAACGAAGTTTTACCATAACAAACATTCCTCTAATTTCATTGCAAAGTGGTATAGGGAATTGATCCAATATGGATGGGATCATGAATAGTCATTGGTTTAGTTTAGTTTTTTGTATACTAATTCAAACTTGCTATCTATGGAGAAATATGGATAAAAGAAATAAGTATTTATCGGGGAAGACTCCGCAAAGATCCAATTTATTTAAACCCATATTCTATCATATGAAGGAAACATAGTTCGAAAAAGACGAATAAACAAGTTTGCTTAAGACTTATTTTTTATTGAATTTCCATCCTCAACAGAGGACTCGAGATGGTCAATCCTGAAATGAGAAGCGAAGGATCGACTCTTCTCCAACAAATAAACTATCAACCTCAAAAAAAGTTTAATTAATTTAATTATTATATTAGAATTAGATTAGCAATATATTTTTCCATAACAAAAACAATTAACTATTAACTAAATAAACTATTCCAATGAAAAGATTGAAAGTTTTTTGGTAGTTATAGAATTCTCGTACTTCTTCGACTCGAATACCAAAAGAGGGAAAAAATGAAGTAAAAAAAACACATTTCGTGTAAAGTCAAATTAAGGCCTTTGCTTTTACTTATAGCATTCTTTCTTTTACCTAAAAGAAGCAACTCCAAATCAAAAATCAGGAGAAGTATGATTTTTGGAATCCATTCTATCCAACGAACAGTTCTTACCTTATCCTTACCAGAATGGATCATTCTGGATATTTAAAGAATCGCAGATCGAGATGGTTTTCGCTTAACCAAAGAGGGGCCCTTTTTACTAATAATATAATACAACAAAAATCTATCTCTATCATAAAGGGATAGGTCTCATTTTTTATACAGTGTTTTACGTCAAGTTTAAAATTTTTGCAATTAATTCGAAAGCCGAGTAGACAGAATATATGAATTTCTCTCTAATCCTCACATTCCATTGATTTAGAAATGGATATTTGCAAATCAGATAATATCTAAAATACAAAAATGGAGTTCCTATCCATAGAATAGAAACCCTTTTTCTTTTTTCGCAAGCCGATCTTGGTCAAAAGTTTTAAGACCTGTGCTGAAACTAAAAACTTCCTATTCTTTAATCTGGCCATGAAATATAGAATTAGGATACCCCCTTTATTTTCTTTTTATTTACTTACTTTAGTTCTTTAGTTCGGGAAAAAGAAATAGGGGGTCCTTCTTTTCTTTCACATTAGATGTCAAATGTATCATGTAAGAATTCCCCCTTCATGGATATGGAGCATAAAGTTTATCTAAGAAGTTCGAATTTCAAAACACATATGAGTAATGAGTAGTAGTAGGGGCATATCCTGAATGTGACTGATAGACCCAATTTTTCATGAAAATAAAGATATTCAATTTGACTGGACTTGACACTTGATTATGTTTTCTGAGAAAGAAAAAGAATGCTTAGAAATGCATCTAATCTAAGAGTTCATAAGAGATAATTATTCTCTTTAATAAACTTTCTTTTGTCTCGTGTGGGGTACAATATGATTTCATCTTTCGTTTCATCAGAAAAAATCTGGGACGGAAGGATTCGAACCTCCGAATAACGGGACCAAAACCCGCTGCCTTACCACTTGGCCACGCCCCATTTCTGGTTTTATGCGACACTAATAAACACTATTATGTTTATTTGTTATTCGTCAATCCCACTTCAATTACATAAAAAATGAGGGATACTCTCTTGCTAGGATTCTAGACATGCGGATAATATAGAATCCAAAAAATGCATTGATCATTACATGGAATTCTATTAAGATATTATATGAAAGTCGAATTTCTTCCATTCTCATTTGAGAGTGCGAATACAAGGAGGTATTTTGCGTTTGGGAAAGTCCGAAGAAAAAAGGATTTTGAACCCGCCTTTTCTTTTTTCCCTTAGAAAAATAACTCAATCAAAATCCAATTATCTACTCTACAAGAACGAAATGCTTGTTATGCCTAATATACTTAGTTTAACCTGTATCTGTTTTAATTCTGTTCTTTATCCGACTAGTTTTTTCTTCGCCAAATTGCCCGAAGCTTATGCCATTTTCAACCCCATCGTGGATTTTATGCCTGTCATACCTATACTCTTTTTTCTATTAGCCTTTGTTTGGCAAGCTGCTGTAAGTTTTCGATGAAATCTTTACTACTCTGTTCTGTCTGCCAAATTGAATGATGTATTCATTCCAAAAAAATTCTAAAAATGAATAAAAGCCGAGAAGTCTTATATTATGAACCTTCGATTCTAAAATTCGAATTCTTCTACATTGAATGTATAGCTGCAGCAATAAATTGGGATCCGCCTTTCTACCCCACCCCCTGCACCTACGTTGAGCAGGTACCTTTAGGTACCCACACAATACCTAACCTAATTTTTGATATTGATAAGAGTGCTTATTATAAATCAATTCTTGCAATTTTTTTCCAGAATTGATTTTTGCATTTTTAGGTGTAAAAATAAACAAAACCCATCCTAGTGGATCTGTGTGGTAAGGAAAAACGGGTAATCTATTCCTTAAAAAAAAATCTTGGAGATTATGTAATGCTTACTCTCAAACTTTTTGTTTATACAGTAGTGATATTCTTTGTTTCCCTCTTTATCTTTGGATTCTTATCTAATGACCCAGGACGTAATCCTGGGCGTGAGGAGTAAAAATCCAAATTTTTTTGGAATTTTTTCTTACAAATTGGATTTGTTTCGTACATTTATCTATGAGAAAATCCGGGGGTCAGAATTCCTTCCAATTCGAAAGTCCCAAATGATCCGAGGGGGCGGAAAGAGAGGGATTCGAACCCTCGGTACAAAAAAATTGTACAACGGATTAGCAATCCGCCGCTTTAGTCCACTCAGCCATCTCTCCCCGTTCCAAATCGAAAGGTTTCCGTGATATGACAGAGGCAAGAAATAACGATTGCAAAAAATCCTTCCTTTTTCTTTCAAAAGTCCATAAAAATTATATTGCCAATTCCATTTTAATTATATTCTTTTTTCTTAATGTTAATAAAAAAAAGAAGAAAATTCTTGTTTTTTCTTTCTAAAATTCGATATTGGCTGAGAAACAATCAGATAGATTTTCTCTTCAGCGGGCATTTTCATATAGGACTTGTTATAATAAAACAAGCAGGTTATATAAAAAATAAAAAACTCTTTTTTCGATTATTTATAAACAAAACAAAAAGGGTTCTTATCAAACCCACCATAAAATTGGAAAGAAAGATAAAGTAAGTAGACCTGACTCCTTGAATGATGCCTCTATCCACTATTCTGATATATAAATTCGATGTAGATGAAATTGTATAAGCGGATTTTTTGTATTTCCTTAGACTTAGACCGCGCAAGGCAAGAATTTTTCGCTATTTACGATTTCATATTCTTGTTACTAGATGTTCTATAGGAATAAGAAGAAATCGCAACTCCTTTCCGCTACACATAAAAATGGATTTCGAAAGTCAATTTTTTTTTCAATATCTTTCTTTTTTTTCAGAATCCAATTTTTGTTCTTCCACCCATGCAATAGAGAGCGAGTGGGAAAAGAGGGGTTACTTTTATTTTCATTTTTCCTTAACTTAAAAGATAGGCTTTGAAATAGGAGTCATGGAATAATGCTGAATTCAAATGTTTATTTCTATAGTATAAGAAAAACTAATCGAATCAAATTCATGGATTTACCACGACCTCGGTTGTGACCCCATAGATAAAAATGAAAAATTTCTATCTTCGAGACCTTTGAAAAAGGGCATTGAACGAGAAAGAAATCGTCCACAGATAATCAAACTATCGTATGCCTTGGAAGTGATATGAGGTGCTCGGAAATGGTTGAAGTAATTGAATAGGAGGATCACTATGACTATAGCCCTTGGTAGAGTTACTAAAGAAGAAAATGATCTATTTGATATTATGGACGACTGGTTACGAAGGGACCGTTTCGTTTTTGTAGGATGGTCCGGCCTATTGCTCTTTCCTTGTGCTTATTTCGCTTTAGGGGGTTGGTTTACAGGGACAACTTTTGTAACTTCTTGGTATACCCATGGATTGGCTAGTTCCTATTTGGAAGGTTGTAATTTCTTAACCGCGGCAGTTTCCACCCCTGCCAATAGTTTAGCACACTCTTTGTTGCTACTATGGGGCCCGGAAGCGCAAGGGGATTTTACTCGTTGGTGTCAATTAGGCGGTCTGTGGACTTTTGTCGCTCTCCATGGGGCTTTTGCACTAATAGGTTTCATGTTACGTCAATTTGAACTTGCTCGGTCTGTTCAATTGCGGCCTTATAATGCAATTTCATTCTCTGCTCCAATCGCTGTTTTCGTTTCCGTATTCCTTATTTATCCACTGGGGCAATCTGGTTGGTTCTTTGCGCCGAGTTTTGGCGTAGCAGCGATATTTCG